GTAGTAAGAATTATAGCGAAAGTTACATTTATAGTTACATTTGTGGTGAAAGCGAAAATAGTAGTGAAAACGAGAGTGCCAGTCTAATAACTAGCACGAATGGTAGCGATTTGGCTATAAGAGAAAGTTCTAATGATCTCGATATAACTCAAAAATACAAGCATTTATGGGTTCAATGTGAAAATTGTTATGGATTAAATTATAAGAAATTTTTGAAGTCAAAAATGAATCTTTGTGAACAATGTGGATATCATTTGAAAATGAGTAGTTCAGATAGAATTGAACTTTTGATTGACCCAGCGACTTGGGAGCCTATGGATGAAGACATGGTATCTCTGGATCCCATTGAATTTCATTCCGAAGAGGAACCTTATAAAGATCGTATTGATTCTTATCAAAGAAAGACAGGATTAACCGAGGCTGTTCAAACAGGCACAGGTCAACTAAACGGCATTCCCGTAGCAGTTGGGATTATGGATTTTCAGTTTATGGGGGGTAGTATGGGATCCGTAGTAGGTGAGAAAATTACTCGTTTGATCGAGTATGCTACCAATCAATTTTTACCTCTTATTTTAGTGTGTGCTTCCGGAGGAGCACGAATGCAAGAAGGAAGTTTGAGCTTGATGCAAATGGCTAAAATATCTTCTGCTTTATATGATTATCAATCGAATAAAAAGTTATTTTATGTGTCAATCCTTACGTCTCCTACAACTGGTGGGGTGACAGCTAGTTTTGGGATGTTGGGAGATATCATTATTGCTGAACCTAACGCCTATATTGCATTTGCCGGTAAAAGAGTAATTGAACAAACATTGAATAAGACAGTACCTGAAGGTTCACAATCGGCTGAATTTTTATTCCATAAGGGCTTATTCGATTCAATCGTACCACGTAATCTTTTAAAAGGCGTTTTGAATGAGTTACTTCAGCTACATGATTTCTTTCCTTTGAATCCTAAATCAAGTAGAGCCTTAACTTAATTAAAGTTAATTAAATTGAAATTTGTTAATTTTTTTTTCTGGCGAGCAGGTATTTTTTTTTTGTAATCAAAGGAAAAACACCACGAATGCATTTTTATGTGACATAAGAGTAAATTGTAGTAAAGAATCATCCAGATAATTTTTTGGCCGATATTGACTCTTTTTTCTTGTTGATAGAAAAAAGAGTCAATTCTTTTTTCCGTGAAAAAAAAGTTCGGCAAGGTAAAATGGTAAATAATAATAAATAAAACGAATTTCATCTTCTTTTCTTACTTCTGCATACAAAAATATAAAAAAGTAGAGTCTCATATATATATATCGCGAGAATCCCCTCTTTTTGGTAACAACAAAAAATTCCAATTTTTTGATCGGATTAGAAATTGTAACGAAGTGTTCGGGAATTTATAAGCAGAAAAACTCGTTATTTTTTATTTTACTAAAAAAAAATAAATAAAGTTCTAAGACAGGAAAAAAAAGATAATATAAAGAAGAATAACAAATAGGTGGATTATCATATATATTTCATGTAGAAATACAAATAAGTCACTTAATTAGTTCAATACTCTTTGGACTTTATTTTATTAGAATTCTTTATTTTATTCGAATTATATATGTTCATTTCGATATAATTTTATTATATACAAATCTTAGTGATTCTAAAATTAGCTTTGGAATAATTACTAATAAACTAATTACTATATACGAATAATTAAAATAATTACTAAATAATTCGATTAGTAATATCAGAATTACTACTAGTAATATAGTAATATAAGAATTATTAAGATATAATAATTAATTAAGAAGATAAGAATTAATACGAAATAAGAGAAAGAATTAATATTAATATAATATTGAATATTAATAAAGAATAATAAAAATAGAAATATAATAATAAAATAATAATATAGAATATCAAAATCGAATAGTAGAAATACAAAATAGAAATTTAATAGAATATTTAGTTCTAAGAGAGAATATTTCTAAATATTTAATTTAATTAATATTTATTTAATAATTAATGTTTAATTTCATTTTAAGAAAATTGCTTATTTAATTATTTAAATTATTTAATAGAATAGTTAATATTAATAGAAAACTATCTAATCATATCGAAATATATATAGAATAATAGAAAAATACAAAAATATGTAGAATTCGAATATATTATTAAAAAATTAATAAAAAAGTTTAATAATAAATAATATAAAATAATAATCTATTTAATAATAATATTCAAAAATTTCTATTCAAAATAATATAACAAAATAATAGAAATGGAATATATAAATATTCGAATAGAAATGAAACAAAAATCTAAAATATAGAAATAGGATAATTAATAAATTTAATAAATATAGAATATGTTAATAGAAATTAAATATAGATATAGAATAATATATAATTAAGAATTCTAGAATATTCTAATCTAAAATAATAGATATAAAATAATAGAAAATTCGATTCTAATTATTAGAATATAAATATTCTAATCTAAATATAATAATATAAAAATTAAATAAAAATTCCAATTAGAAGATAGAAGAAAAAAAAATATTAGAAGAAAAAAGAAATAGGTACAAATATTAAATTGAGGTGCCCATTCTATGACAATTCTCAACAACTTACCCTCCATTTTTGTCCCTTTAGTGGGCTTAGTATTTCCGGCAATTGCAATGGCTTCATTATCTCTTCATGTTCAAAAAAACAAGATTTTTTAGATCCGATTAGGTACGATGGAAGTAGATTTCATTTATTTATTTTTCAAGGCCTAGACTTAGATCCTAATACGGATATCTAGTTAGTCTAATATGATATAACATGTTATATATGTGTAGATAGGAGATCATAGGATGAGGCTACTTTATTTGTTAATCTAATGAATTCGATGAATTCCTCCTAAAGATTCACATCAAAATAGTGCGAGTTGATGGAAATTACTTCGGAAACAGAAACAAAAAAAAACAGAAAGTCAAATCAAATGGGCTAGTCTCCCACTTCCAATAAAAAGCAATTGGATCTAGTATGAGTTGGCGATCAGAACATATATGGATAGAACTTATAGCGGGGTCTCGAAAAATAAGTAATTTCTGCTGGGCTTGTATACTTTTTTTAGGTTCATTGGGTTTTTTATTGGTTGGAATTTCCAGTTATCTTGGAAAAAGTTTCATATCTTTATTTTCCTCTCAGCAAATACTTTTTTTTCCACAAGGGATCGTGATGTCTTTCTATGGGATCGCTGGTCTATTTATTAGTTGTTATTTGTGGTCCACAATTTTGTGGAATGTGGGTGGGGGTTATGATCGATTCGATAGAAAAGAAGGAATAGTATGTATTTTTCGCTGGGGATTTCCTGGAAAAAATCGTCGCATCTTACTCCGATTCCTTATAAAAGATATTCAGTCTATTAGAATAGAAGTTAAAGAGGGTATTTACGCTCGGCGTATCCCTTATATGGAAATCAGAGGCCGAGGGACTGTTCCTTTGACTCGTACTGAGGATAATTTGACTCCACGAGAAATTGAGCAAAAAGTAGCGGAATTGGCCTATTTTTTGCGTGTACCAATTGAAGTATTTTAAAATGAGTTGAAGAATGAGCATTTTCGTAGCAGGAGTGAAAAAATCCAAGAGTCCTCTTTTTTTATAGCAAAACTTATATAGCATAACTTAACTGGAATTTCTTCACAATATTGATGAACTAAAGAATACGTATTATATATACGTATCCGGAACAATTCCAATTAGAAAATCAAACTTTTTATCTGCAAATTTTGTTATGCGTATGTAAATTCACTAAATCCAATAACAAAACAAGTAAGAAATAAAAATAATAGACCCATCTCATAGATCAAAACAAAGCATTTCGGAATAAAATAGAAAGAAATTCTCTTTTTATGTTCAATATTTGAAATTGATAGGTTACGTATCGATAGATTCTATCTTGGAAATTATTTCTACTTTCTTTTGTCATGTGTCAGTCGAGGTTTCTTTTTATCTTTTTTTTGTCTTCCTTAATGTAATGAGCAAAGGGCTGGACCACTTAGAATGATAACCTTTCTGTCTTATTTTGCTTTTCCCACTCATTTTTTATTATCACATCACAATATTCTTCATAAATCTTTCTTAATTATTCCTGGGGGATATGGGGAAATTGGCCATTTTTTTTCGAAATATTTGTTTTGTTGATAGAACGGAATTCTTTTATCTCGAAATCCGAATTTTGAGTCGCTCTTGTGGACATTTATGGAAAGGGGGAATTGCTTCGAAATTGAGCAATTGAGATATCTAAAAAGAATCTTTTTTTCTTCATTTGTGTACTTTTTTTATTTTAGGCTATTTTTTTGTATTCTTTCATCTTTCAAAATTCAAGGACTAACCACTGGCTTACAAATAAAAACAGCGAATAGATTCATAATTTCGAAGCCTTGGAAGAGAACTTATACTTGATAGAAATATTAGATCATATAGAATCGAGAAATGAGGTGCGTTCATTAAAAATTCACATACGAAAAATGGAAAAAAAAAAAACACATTTATTCCCCTTCTATATCTTATATATATAGTTTTTTTTCCCTGGTGGATCTCCTTTTTATTTAAAAAAAGTTTTGAATCTTGGGTTATTAGTTGGTGGAATACTAGTAAATCCGAAATTTTTTTAAATGATATCCAAGAAAATTTTTTTCTAGAAAAATTCATAGAATTCGAGGAGCTCGCTCGCTTGGACGAAATGATAAAAGAATATCCGGAAATACATCTACAAAAGTTTCCTATCGGAATCCAGAAACAAACGATCCAATTGATCAAGATACATAATGAGGATCGTATCCATACGATTTTGCACTTCTCGACAAATATAATCTCTTTCGTTATTGTAAGTGGTTATTCTCTTCTAAGTAATGAAGAACTTTTTTTTATTAATTCTTGGGTTCAAGAATTCCTATATAACTTAAGTGACACAATAAAAGCTTTTTCGATTCTTTTATTAACCGATTTATGTATAGGATTCCATTCACCCCACGG